GAACCAGTCAAGATATACTAAATTGGTCATATCTTTGTAACAACTGAAATTTTTTTGAATAAACTTTCATTCTAAGTTTAAAGTAAAATACAGAATAGATATAGGGGGTGGAAGGATGAGAGAAAGAGATAAAAAAATATCTATGATATAGAATTCCAATATGTAAGGTCTACGAGTCATCTCATAAAAGACAGTGTAATAAAGCATCAATATTAATTGATTCATCCATAATGAAATATTAAATGAATCTACGTAATAGAAAAAAATCAAGAGCTTCGGGCCAATAAAGACTAAGAAGGTTGACTCAAGAATAAATTCGATTGTGAGCTCCGTATGTAGAAATTCTGACCTAACCATTAAGTACGAAGCGGTGGGAACGATGAAACCTGTGAATACAAAAGATTTTATTGAACAACTGAATCTTACTGATTCACTAGTTGGGATGGCGAACTAAACCGAAAATAAATTCATCTATTATAAGAAGTCACGAACAAGTGCTACGACTGAAATGAAGATTGCAAGAGTAAATATTCGCCCGCGAAAACTTTATTTTTTTAATTAGTAAACTTGGATAAAGGACAAAAGAAAATAAAGATTTATTAAAACGTTATAAAAAACGATTTTTTATAAAAAATTTTATAAAAACGTTCTAAATATCTATTCAAATGAATTGAAATTCAATTTTGAATACTTTTTTTTTATTCGCGAGGAGCCGGATGAGAAGAAACTCTCACGTCCAGTTCTGTAATAGAGATGGAATTCCAAAACAACCATCAACTATAACCCCAAAAGAACTAGATTCCGTAAACAACATAGAGGAAGAATGAAGGGAATATCTTATCGAGGTAATCATATTTGTTTCGGTAAATATGCGCTTCAAGCACTTGAACCCGCCTGGATCACATCTAGACAAATCGAAGCAGGCCGACGAGCAATGACACGAAATGCACGCCGTGGTGGAAAAATATGGGTCCGTATATTTCCCGACAAACCAGTTACAGTAAGACCGGCTGAAACACGTATGGGTTCGGGGAAAGGATCCCCCGAATATTGGGTAGCTGTTATTAAGCCGGGACGAATATTATATGAAATAGATGGAGTAACCGAAAATATAGCCAGGCGGGCTATTTTAATAGCAGCATCCAAAATGCCTATACGAACTCAATTTATTATTTCAGGATAAAGAATGTAGAACCGGCAGAACTGGATCTTGGGATGAAACAAAACCGCAGGTTTCTTTTTTAGACAAACAATATTTCTTTTATTTTCTTCATCCTTTGTATTAAAAGAATATACTAAAAAATTGATATGATTCAACCTCAGACCTATTTAAATGTAGCGGATAACAGCGGAGCTCGAGAATTGATGTGTATTCGAATTATAGGGGCTAGTAATCGCCGATATGCTCATATCGGTGACGTTATTGTTGCTGTGATCAAAGAAGCAGTACCAAACATGCCCCTAGAAAAATCTGAAGTAGTCAGGGCTGTCATTGTTCGTACCTGTAAAGAACTTAAACGTGACAGCGGCATGATAATACGATATGATGACAATGCTGCAGTTGTGATTGATCAAGAAGGAAATCCAAAAGGAACTCGCGTTTTTGGTGCAATCCCGCGGGAATTGAGACAATTCAATTTTACTAAAATAGTTTCATTAGCTCCCGAGGTATTATAAGCTACCTGAGGTATTATAAAATGAGATCGTAATGTAATTGAACTAGATTAATTATTAATTAGTGGGTTGTGTCTCACGCATATATCTTGAAAAATTCATATTCATAAACTAATAAAAACAAGAAAAACATGTTGATTATATCCAATTTTGAGGCACCAATAAATTTAGTTTATCATGGGTAGAGACACTATTGCTGAGATAATAACCTCCATACGAAATGCTGGTATGGATAGAAACCGAGTTGTTCGCATACCATCGACTAATATTACCGAAAATATTGTTAAAATACTTTTCCGAGAAGGTTTTATCGAAAACGTCAGAAAACATCGAGAAAAAAACAAATATTTTTTGGTTTTAACCCTACGACATCGAAGGAATAGGAAAAAACCCTATAGAAATTTTTTAAATTTAAAACGGATCAGTCGACCCGGTTTACGAATCTATTCTAACTCTCAACGAATTCCTATAATTTTAGGTGGGATGGGGATTGTAATTCTTTCTACCTCGAGAGGTATAATGACAGACCGTGAGGCTCGACTAGAAGGAATCGGCGGAGAGATTTTGTGTTATATATGGTAATCCTTTTAATATTGAAATGTGATCCAAAATCTCTTCCTGTTTGTAAAAAAAAAGCAAGGGTATGGGTTATCTAATGTCGTTTCTCCTCCATTAGTTGAGACTTCAAGGAGGCTTGACCTGAAATGAAAGAACAAAAATGGATCCACGAAGGTTTAATTACTGAATCGCTTCCCGACGGCATGTTCCGGGTTCGGTTAGATAATCAAGATCTGATTCTAGGTTATGTTTCAGGAAGGATCCGACG